CTAAACTGGGGATTCACCGAGATAAACAAGAGAAAGGGGAATAGACTGTCTTTTATTTCTTTTTTCTTTTCTACTGGTGAATAAAAAAAGGGTTTGTATATAGCCCTCTACCATATCTATACAAAGGGAATAGTCCATTTATTCATATGAACTGCTAAGTGCGGAGACGGGAATCGAACCCGTGACCTCAAGGTTATGAGCCTCGTGAGCTACCAAACTGCTCTACTCCGCTCTGTAGGGCCAAAAACTAGTCGATGAAAAAGGTTGAATACAAGTCCCTACCATGTCTAGAGAAATAGAATAGTCTTTTTATACAGACTGGAGCGGGTAGCGGGAATCGAACCCGCATCGTTAGCTTGGAAGGCTAGGGGTTATAGTCGACGTTGGTTGATTATTTTTAACGTCTCTAATTCAAAACCGAACATGAAATTTTGATTTCATTCGGCTCCTTTATGGCTATTCTCACCACTTAACATCTATGTTAGCTTTTCTGTCTGAATGGAACCAAAGTTCTCCGCTTTCTAGATGATCCCTATAGAGTAGGGGATAGAAATTCTCCTAAATATCTATCTAATCTACTTACTTCGTTCCCTAATTTCATTCAAGAAATCCTGAGGAAAAGAGTTGGGTTTCCACCGAGCTGAAACAATATTCTGATGGTTTTAGTAAACCAAAACCATCGTTTTTTAGCTATTGGGCTTCCATTTCTTTTTTTTTACTAAAAGAAGATTTAGTTACGATTGGAAATAAACTTTTTTGTATCTTCATCCATGGATCTTTTACTCATATTTATTCAATTGGAATACTTAATTCCAATGCAAAATTGTGCTTCGCGTCTCTGTACCCATAATGCTGTATTTTGCATGCAAATTTCATTAGTCTTTGGATACTAATCGCGAGAATGTATATTATTCCTCAATATACTATTGAGAGGAAAAGGATTAAATCCTTTATAAGAACTAAAGTTTTCATCGGAATATGAATATAAAAAAACTTAAGGATACCTTAAGTATATCATTTCAAATTCCGTTATTAATAGAACGAATCACACTTTTACCACTAAACTATACCCGCTACATGTAGATTATGATACCAACACTACCCTTTGTCAAGGGTAGCCATTCGAGGGGAGGCTAATCCCACCCACCTACGGAGAAAAGTGAGCAGTTGATACTTCAATCGCAGGCCTTTAATTTAGGATTTAGATGGCCCCTCTCTAGTCTGTAAAAGAAATCTCTTCTTACCATGCCATTAGCGTATGAACCAAATATATGCATTTCGATTAGTTAGGATCGTATTCTTCGTATTCTATAGTTTGATTATTCCTACAATATACACTAAGGGATATAGGCGACAGTACCCATCAATCCCTTTCTTCCTTTTCTTTTTTGTTAGGAAGGCTGTATAATAATTTTTATACTCTGCAGTATAAATTCGATTGCCCACTTTTTAGAATTAAAATTGTTGATAAAACTCCAATATAGTTATAGTTTGTTCAAAATACACCTTTTGGATAATATTCAAGTACTATTTCCAAAGGTACCCGTTGAAAATTGCTGCAACAAATCTGTTCAAAACTTAAAAATGGAAAAGTTTTGAACTTGAAGGTTTTTCCAAAGAATGCCTGTGAAAAATTGTTTTAATCTCGCACCAAAACGGATAAGATGAAAATTAATAAAATACCCCACCGTATGGGTATATGAAGAGTTTTATACCCCCAATTAGGATTAAGGGAAATAAAACATAAATGGAGAAAGTTCTGATCATAAGATCATCCAATAGAAGAAAAAAGTCCTAATTCTGCAGAACATTCTGACCATCTGAAAAGATAAAAAAACAAAGTCTACCATTTTTTTTAACAGCAGTTCTTATTACTCGTTTGCCCTTTTTGAACCTCACCATGAATAAACTTCTATATCTCAATCTCAATAGAGAAAAAAAATCTCTACATATATATGTATATATGTATATATAAATTTCAATATAGAAAAAAAAATCTCTACATATATATGTATATATGTATATATTATGTAATTAATATATACATATATTTTGTGCATTATGCAGTAGATCTATAATGGTAAATGAAAGTGACTCATTTTTGAATAATTTTGAATAAAAAGCCCTTTTAACTCAGTGGTAGAGTAATGCCATGGTAAGGCATAAGTCATCGGTTCAAGTCCGATAAAGGGCTTTTCCTTTAGTGGTAGAGTAATGTCACGGCAAGACCGAAGTCATCGGTTCAAATCCGATAGAGTACTTTTATACTAAATTCATTCACTTTATTTTCTTTTTTTTTTTTTTAATGTCTCTGTTTTTTATTGAATTTTATGACTTCGTTTAGTATGAGATGCCCTTATTTTTGATCTGAACACTAAACCAAGCACAGAGTTTAAATTGCAAAAAAGAAATGAAATTGAACTCTTTTTCCTGTTAGAGCAATCAAATTAATATCTCTACTGAATTAATCTATAATTTTTTTTATTAATCTATTCTTATTCTATATCCTTTAAAAGTAAAAGGAATTTCCCTAAAAAAAAGCAGGGTATGATCCGTGAATTAACCTAATCATTAAAAGCATAACAGAAGAAAGACTCTTTGCTTTGATTTATTTATATTCTTCGATTCGAGTATATTGACAATTCCAAAAAATTACTCATACTATATAGTATAATGACGAGTGGTTCTATATAGCACTATCGTCTAGTGATGCCCCTATCGTCTAGTGGTTCAGGACATCTCTCTTTCAAGGAGGCAGCGGGGATTCGACTTCCCCTGGGGGTAGGGAGTATTATAAAAATAGGATAATCATAGATTATCAAAAACCCTAGAATAAATTCTTCCTGGGTCGATGCCCGAGCGGTTAATGGGGACGGACTGTAAATTCGTTGACGATATGTCTACGCTGGTTCAAATCCAGCTCGGCCCAAAAATCTAGGGCTTAGTGAATATGAACTAAATCCATTTTTTTCTGATTCTTTTCTTACAAAGAACAAAGAAAACTTCTTATTGAAAGGTGGATTATCAGTTGTTTTTAGCGATAAAAAATCGCGGCAGACTGGATATGCCACTTTCACTATATCCACATATCCTATGTGGGTGTAGCAGTATATGATTCATCCATTTCTTAGAGTACAAGGGACGAATCTTCTTAGGGTTCTATTTAAGAATAGGTATGCCATACACCCCGCAGGGATTGTAGTTCAATTGGTTAGAGCACCGCCCTGTCAAGGCGGAAGCTGCGGGTTCGAGCCCCGTCAGTCCCGAACTAGGGTTCAATGAATGGAAAAATTCATCTTTCTTTTTTTCATCAAGAATTTCCCTAAAAAAAAGGGGGGCAGAAGACAAGATCAAATATCTATGAAGAACCCTTACTTTACTTTTTTATTTCACAGCTCTCAATAAAAAGAGAACTGTATAGGAATCTTTTTTTTTAACTACTTCCGCTTGATAAGGAAAAGCATACATAGCATATGTGGATTAGTATAATTTAGGATATTACTCTATTTTTATGATATGATGATACCATCCTCATTTTAACTTAAACTTCCTATTGGACTCTTATCTTAAGGAATAGAGTTCCGGTATTTTACCGGAATTTAATCAATGCACAAATTGGATTCGTTTATTGTTAGAAAATTAATTTAATATAATTAGTTCCTTTTTAGGGGTTAAACCACACCACTTCCATTTTGTAGTTGCAACTTTGTTTGTGTATGTTCAATGAATTCTTGGAAAGAATCTACCTCATTCTCAATCCATTTGTCGACTCTTTTTTTATGAATCCGCTCTCATATTTAGACCCAAAAAGCAGATATTGACAGTAACCTAAAAAAACCAAGCAAACGCTCTTTTTCCTAAATTAAAATGGATCTTTTTTATTTAAGATCCTCTTTTCCCATCTCATTTCTACTTCTACTGTTTATTTGGATGTCTATGTAACCCATAGAAAGTCTGTTATATAATACATACATAATTGTATGTATAACTATAAGAAAAAAAAAGGAAGGGAAATTGGATAAGAAAGATTCTTTTCTATACATATATATATATAGAAAAGAAAAAGTTGAAAAGGATTAAAAATGGAGGGTTTCGAATCCAATCAAAAAACCTATTTCTTAGTATGGATAAGGGATCTTCCTATGTTATATTATTCTACTATCAACCATGAATTGATTTGATAGATCCAATATTCATAATATTGAATTGATTCAGTATTATCAGAATGCAAGTCCTCCCCTTGAATTTACAGGGATACCCCCTTTTCCTCTCCATGGGATTACATCCCGAGTTATTGTGAAATAAAAAAAAAATATAATAAAGAGGTTATGGAAGTAAATATTCTCGCATTTATTGCTACTGCATTGTTCATTCTAGTTCCTACTGCCTTTTTACTTATTATTTATGTAAAAACAGCTAGCCAAAACGATTAATTAGAATTCCAATTAATCATTGAACAAATGATTAAGGGATTAAAAAAAAAATCCAAGTCTTAAATGAAAGGATCTGGTTGGAATCCTAAAGTGTGGTAGAAAGAACTATATGTAGTTCTTTCTACCACACTTTAGATTCTTTCTATTATATTATCTTGAATCTACATAGAATAGATTAGTAGATTACATAGAATAGATTAGCAGATTGAAATAGTAATCAAATTCAACTTCTTTTTTCACTGCATCCACTTTTGATTTCAAGCAAGTAAAAATCAAAAAAATTTCTAAGAATAAGAAAAGAGTATAAATGGAAAATGTGAGATCCACTGTGAATAGCTTCGTGTAAGAAAGTCTAATTTTCTTATGTAAAGAACTTTATTTTTACTCGTCACTTCTAGTCGAAATTCTTAATTACTATAATCACTCTTTCTATTCTATTTCTTTCTATTTCTATTATAGTAGAATGAAACATAGTAGAATAGAACGACTCCTTCTTAAAAGACTTTTTTACAAGAGTGAAACAAAACTAAAGAAAGAGAGAAAAAATAAAGTTTGGTAAAATGATTAATAAAAAATAAAATGATCAATTAAAGAAAAGAGTTGATACTACAATTCGACTACTCAATCAATTAGTAGTATCCCTAGAGTCCACTTCTTCCCCATACTACTAGCGAAAGAGAAAATGTAAAGACTACCATTAAAGCAGCCCAAGCGAGACTTACTATATCCATGTAAATTTTGTCTCCTATTTCTATGAAGGAATTATTATACTATTGATCAATAATCATAGTGGAATTAAGGGTACAGAGTCAAAATTCTGCTCTAAGACTACGGATATGAATGAATCAGTTAAAGGAATTTACTCCTATCAAATTCTTAATAGAGAGATTTTTTCTTCCTTTTGTTACCTTTTTATAAGCAAAGGACGTCAAAATATACTATAAAATTAGGATAGATAAATATTTATTGGATACTAACTTTATCCATGTTTATTTTTGACCTAAACCCTATTCCCCCACTTTCTCTCTTTCTTTTCTATGAAAGAGTGAGGAAACCTCATCCAATCCACAACTCCAAAACAAAATTGAGTTTTGATCAGCCTATTCAATCTAATTATCGACAGAATTAGTAGCCTTTACTTTAGTGTATGTAGGTAGCATAAGATGTACGAAGTATATGTAGTAAGATGTATGATAAATAAAATGTATGATAATTAGAAATTATTGATATTTCTTCGCAAAGTACCTTCTTCAATCTTAGATTGAAAAAGATGCCCCTTAGCCTTAGGGGCCTTTGGTTTGGATACGAAAGTTTTTGACACCTTGGCCTCATAGTTTTAAATTCCTGAATCAATTCAAATTAATAAAAGAATAAGGAAACGCTCCCCCATCTCTGTTGGTAGCTCCCCGTTTGGGCCACTGCCGCCAAAGTATTTTATTAATCAGGCGGCACCCAGATTTGAACTGGGGATAAAGGATTTGCAGTCCCCTGCCTTACCACTTGGCCATGCCGCCAAAAAATCCGATCTAAAATCGAGAAAAGAACAAGTATTCATCCATATTTTCTTACTAAAACCCCTTTTCTTTCTATTCTATTGAAATGGCAAAGAAGGAAAAGTGGATTTCTAGCCACAGACTGCAAAATTCAGAACAAATTGGAACCATTAACTAGAATTTTTTTTTTTTGAATTGCAGTAGTAAACGACTCTTAAATCGGTATTTTCCCCTTTACCTTTAATGGGATAATAAAATAGAATAAAAGATTCTCTAATCTGTATATAGGTAAACCCCAGGTCCGAATAGCATTATTATCTATGGATCCCACTTATGTACATATCTCCTACGGGGAATCATGCTTTAATTTTTCATTGCATTAAATATTTTTAATAAAAAGAGGAAATTTGCTCTGATATAGATTATGGCCTGACTTTCTTTTCTTGGCCCACAAAAGTGAAATTACGATAAAAGACTAGATTAGCAAGTACTTAAAAAAGTAAGTACTTTATTTTAGGATTCTACAACGAAATCCTTTATTTTTCAGCAATTCTATTACTACTACTACGAAACAAAAAATAACCTTCAATTTCTTTTTGAAAATAAAACTAAGCGTACTATTCTAATCTAAATTCTAATCTAAATTCTAAATCGAACTAAAGTCAAACTTTCGTCAAAATTCTCTTTATTCATATGTATGAAATACATATATGAAATACGTATGTGGAGTTCCCTAGAATTTCATGTGATTCAGTAAACAGAATATAGATTCCATGATTGCTAGATTGATCCCGTAGGGATTGATAAAGAGTGAGCTGATAATGGAATTTTTCTTCGATAAATAGGAAACTTAAGATTAAGATGCTCCGGAATGGAAATGAGGGAATGTCCACAATACCCGGATTTAGCCAGATCCAATTCGAGGGATTTTGTAGGTTCATTAATCAAGGCTTGGCAGAAGAACTTGAGAAGTTTCCAACAATTAAAGATCCAGATCACGAAATTGCATTTCAATTATTTGCGAAAGGATATCAATTGCTAGAACCCTCGCTAAAAGAAAGGGATGCTGTGTATGAATCACTCACTTATTCTTCTGAATTATATGTATCTGCGAGATTAATTTTTGGTTTCGATGTGCAAAAGCAAACCATTTCTATTGGAAACATTCCTATAATGAATTCCTTAGGAACGTTTATAATAAATGGAATATACCGAATTGTGATCAATCAAATATTGCTAAGTCCTGGTATTTACTACCGCTCGGAATTAGACCATAAGGGAATTTCTATATACACCGGGACTATAATATCAGATTGGGGAGGAAGATCAGAATTAGCGATTGATAAAAAAGAAAGGATATGGGCTCGCGTGAGTAGAAAACAAAAGATATCTATTTTAGTTCTATCATCAGCTATGGGTTCGAATCTAAGAGAAATTTTAGATAATGTTTCCTACCCCGAAATTTTCTTGTCTTTCCCCAATGCTAAGGAGAAAAAGAGGATTGAGTCAAAAGAAAAAGCTATTTTGGAGTTTTATCAACAATTTGCTTGTGTAGGTGGAGACCTGGTATTTTCGGAGTCCTTATGTGAGGAATTACAAAAGAAATTTTTTCAACAAAAATGTGAATTAGGAAGAGTTGGTCGACGAAATATGAATCGGAGACTGAATCTTAATATACCTCAAAACAATACCTTCTTGTTACCACGAGATGTATTGGCCGCTACGGATCATTTGATTGGAATGAAATTTGGAACGGGTATACTTGACGATGACGATATGAATCACTTGAAAAATAAACGTATTCGTTCGGTTGCGGATCTGTTACAAGATCAATTCGGACTGGCTCTTGGCCGTTTACAACATGCGGTTCAAAAAACTATCCGCAGAGTATTCATACGTCAATCGAAACCGACTCCACAAACTTTGGTAACTCCAACTTCAACTTCGATTTTATTAATAACTACTTATGAGACCTTTTTTGGCACATACCCCTTATCTCAAGTTTTTGACCAAACCAACCCATTGACACAAACGGTTCATGGTCGAAAAGTGAGTTGTTTGGGTCCTGGAGGATTGACAGGGAGAACTGCAAGTTTTCGGAGCCGAGATATTCATCCGAGTCACTATGGGCGTATTTGTCCAATTGACACGTCCGAAGGCATCAATGTTGGACTTACTGGATCCTTAGCTATTCATGCGAAAATTGATCGCTGGTGGGGATCTATAGAGAGTCCATTTTATGAAATATCTGCGAAAGCAAAAGAAAAAAAAGAGAGACAGGTGGTTTATTTATCACCAAATAAAGATGAATATTATATGATAGCAGCAGGAAATTCTTTGTCCTTGAATCAGGGTATTCAGGAAGAACAGGTTGTCCCAGCTAGATACCGTCAAGAATTCCTGACTATTGCATGGGAACAGATTCATGTTAGAAGTATTTTTCCTTTCCAATATTTTTCTATTGGAGGTTCTCTCATTCCTTTTATTGAGCATAATGATGCGAATCGGGCTTTAATGAGTTCTAATATGCAGCGTCAAGCAGTTCCACTTTCTCGGTCCGAGAAGTGCATTGTTGGAACTGGATTGGAACGCCAAACAGCTCTAGATTCGAGGGTTTCCATTATAGCCGAACGCGAGGGAAAGATCATTTCTAGTGATAGTCACAAGATCCTTTTATCAAGTAACGGGAAAACTATAAGTATTCCTTTAGTTGCCCATCGGCGCTCTAACAAAAATACTTGTATGCACCAAAAACCTAGGGTTTCACGGGGTAAATCCATTAAAAAAGGGCAAATTTTAGCGGAGGGAGCAGCTACAGTTGGTGGGGAACTTGCTTTAGGAAAAAACGTTTTAGTAGCTTATATGCCGTGGGAGGGTTACAATTTTGAAGACGCAGTACTAATTAGCGAACGTTTGGTATATGAGGATATTTATACTTCTTTTCACATCCGAAAATATGAAATTCAGACGGATACGACAAGCCAAGGCTCCGCTGAAAAAATCACTAAAGAAATACCACATCTAGAAGAACATTTACTCCGCAATTTGGACAGAAATGGAGTTGTGAGGTTGGGATCCTGGGTAGAAACAGGCGATATTTTAGTAGGTAAATTAACGCCTCAGATAGCGAGCGAATCCTCATATATCGCAGAAGCTGGATTATTACGGGCCATTTTTGGTCTTGAGGTATCCACTTCAAAAGAAACTTCTCTCAAACTACCTATAGGTGGAAGAGGACGCGTTATCGATGTGAAATGGATCCAGAGGGACCCCCTCGACATAATGGTTCGTGTATATATTTTACAGAAACGTGAAATCAAAGTTGGGGATAAAGTAGCAGGAAGACACGGGAATAAGGGGATCATTTCCAAAATTTTGCCTAGGCAAGATATGCCCTATTTGCAAGATGGAACATCTGTTGATATGGTGTTCAATCCCCTAGGAGTACCCTCACGAATGAATGTGGGACAAATATTCGAAAGCTCGCTCGGATTAGCAGGGGATCTGCTAAAGAAACATTATAGAATAGCACCCTTTGATGAGAGATATGAGCAAGAAGCTTCAAGAAAACTTGTGTTTTCAGAATTATATGAAGCCAGTAAACAAACAAAAAATCCATGGGTATTTGAACCCGAGTACCCGGGAAAAAGCAGAATATTTGATGGAAGAACAGGAGATCCCTTCGAACAACCTGTTCTAATAGGGAAGTCGTATATTTTAAAATTAATTCATCAAGTTGATGAGAAAATCCATGGACGTTCTACTGGGCCCTACTCACTTGTTACCCAACAACCCGTTAGAGGAAGGGCCAAACAAGGGGGACAGCGAGTAGGAGAAATGGAAGTTTGGGCTTTAGAAGGATTTGGTGTTGCTCATATTTTACAAGAGATACTTACTTATAAATCCGATCATCTTATAGCTCGCCAAGAAATACTTAATGCTACGATCTGGGGAAAAAGAGTGCCTAATCACGAGGATCCTCCAGAATCTTTTCGAGTGCTCGTTCGAGAACTACGATCTTTGGCTATAGAACTGAACCATTTCCTTGTATCTGAGAAGAACTTTCAGGTTAATAGGGAGGATGTTTGATCAGAATAAACATAAATTCTTTTCTTATTTCTATTTTATGATTGACCAATATAAACATAAACAACTTCAAATTGAACTCGTTTCCCCTCAACAAATAAAGGCTTGGGCTAACAAAATCCTACCTAATGGGGAAATCGTTGGCGAAGTCACAAGGCCCTCCACTTTTCATTATAAAACCGATAAACCAGAAAAAGATGGATTGTTTTGCGAAAGAATCTTTGGACCCATAAAAAGCGGAATTTGTGCTTGTGGAAATTCTCGAGCGAGCGTAGGTGAAAACAAAGACGAAAGATTTTGTCAAAAATGTGGGGTAGAATTTGTTGATTCTCGGATACGAAGATATCAAATGGGATACATCAAACTGGCATGTCCCGTGACTCATGTGTGGTATTTGAAAGGTCTTCCTAGTTATATCGCGAATCTTTTAGATAAACCCCTTAAAAAATTGGAGGGCCTAGTATACGGCGATTTCTCTTTTGCTAGGCCCGGCGCTAAAAAACCTACTTTCTTACGATTACGAGGTTTATTCGAAGATGAAATTTCCTCCTGTAACCACAGCATTTCCCCTTTTTTTTCTACCCCAGGCTTTGCAACATTTCGAAATCGGGAAATTGCGACAGGAGCAGGTGCTATTAGAGAACAATTAGCAGATTTGGATTTGCGAATTATTATAGAGAATTCCTTGGTTGAATGGAAGGAATTAGAAGACGAAGGGTATAGTGGAGATGAATGGGAAGATAGAAAAAGACGAATAAGAAAAGTTTTTTTAATTAGACGAATGCAATTGGCGAAACATTTTATTCAAACAAATGTAGAACCAGAATGGATGGTTTTGTGCTTATTACCGGTTCTTCCTCCCGAATTGAGACCCATTGTTTATAGGTCTGGGGATAAAGTAGTGACTTCGGATATTAATGAACTTTATAAGAGAGTTATCCGTCGGAACAACAACCTTGCCTATCTATTAAAAAGAAGTGAATTAGCGCCAGCAGATTTAGTAATGTGCCAGGAAAAATTAGTACAAGAAGCCGTGGATACACTTCTTGATAGTGGGTCTCGGGGGCAACCGACGAGGGATAGTTACAATAAAGTATACAAGTCACTTTCAGATGTAATTGAGGGTAAAGAGGGGAGGTTTCGCGAGACTCTGCTTGGGAAACGGGTCGATTACTCGGGGCGTTCTGTCATTGTTGTGGGTCCTTCGCTTTCATTACATCAATGTGGATTACCTCTAGAGATAGCAATAAAGCTTTTTCAGCTATTTGTAATTCGCGATTTAATCACGAAACGTGCTACTTCTAATGTCAGGATTGCTAAAAGGAAAATTTGGGAAAAGGAGCCCATTGTATGGGAAATACTTCAAGAAGTTATGCAGGGGCATCCTGTACTGTTGAACAGAGCACCTACCCTGCATAGATTAGGCATACAGGCCTTCCAACCCACTTTAGTGGAGGGGCGTACTATTTGTTTACATCCATTAGTGTGTAAGGGTTTCAATGCGGACTTTGATGGGGATCAAATGGCTGTTCATCTACCTTTATCCTTGGAAGCTCAAGCGGAAGCCCGTTTACTTATGTTTTCTCATATAAATCTCCTGTCTCCCGCTATTGGAGATCCTATTTGCGTGCCAACCCAAGACATGCTTATCGGACTTTATGTATTAACGATTGGAAATCGTCGAGGTATTTGTGCAAATAGATATAATAGTTGCGGAAACTATCCAAATAAAAAAGTAAACTACAATAATAATAATTATACGAAAGATAAAGAACCCTACTTTTCTAGTTCCTATGATGCACTGGGAGCTTATAGACAGAAACGAATTGGTTTAAACAGTCCCCTGTGGCTCCGATGGAAACTAGATCAACGCATCATTGGATCAAGAGAAGTTCCGATTGAAGTTCAATATGAATCTTTTGGGACTTATCATGAGATTTATGCCCACTATCTAATAGTCGGAAATAGAAAAAAAGAAACCCGTTCTATATACATTCGAACCACTCTTGGTCATATTTCTTTTTATAGAGAAATAGAGGAAGCCATACAAGGATTTAGTCGGGCCTATTCATACACTATCTAAATCTAAACAAGGAAGTTAGATTCGGCGATGCCCCTTTCGGGGGGCATTCCAATTTCGCTAGTACCATCTTTTTTGCCGCGCAAATTCAGATTGAGATTGAGGAAAAGGGGTAAATTAAGTTTTCGAATCACTGACTCAGGCCTATTGTCGAATCCTACTCAGCAATTGTCGAATTCTACTCAGTCAAAAAAGGGGGGGTACTTATGTATGGCGGAACGGGCCAACCTGGTCTTTCATAATAAAGAGATAGACGGAACTGCTATGAAACGACTTATTAGCAGATTAATAGATCATTTCGGAATGGGATATACATCCCATATACTGGATCAACTAAAGACTCTGGGCTTTCATCAAGCTACTACTACATCGATTTCTTTAGGAATCGAGGATCTTTTAACAATACCCTCTAAAGGATGGTTAGTCCAAGATGCGGAACAACAGAGTTTTCTTTTGGAAAAACACTATTATTATGGGGCTGTACACGCAGTAGAAAAATTACGCCAATCCGTTGAAATATGGTATGCTACAAGTGAATATTTGAAACAAGAAATGAATTCGAATTTTCGGCTAACGGATCCTTCTAATCCAGTCTATCTAATGTCTTTTTCAGGAGCCAGAGGAAATGCATCTCAGGTACACCAATTAGTAGGGATGAGAGGGTTAATGGCGGATCCTCAAGGACAAATGATTGATTTACCTATTCAAAGCAATTTACGCGAAGGACTTTCTTTGACAGAATATATAATTTCCTGCTACGGAGCCCGCAAAGGGGTTGTAGATACTGCTGTACGAACAGCGGATGCTGGATATCTTACACGCAGACTTGTTGAAGTAGTTCAACATATTATTGTGCGTAGAAGAGATTGTGGTACTATCCGAGGTATTTCTGTGAGTCCTCAAAATGGGATGACAGAAAAACTTTTTGTCCAAACACTAATTGGTCGTGTATTAGCAGACGATATATATATTGGTTCACGATGCATTGCTGTTCGAAATCAAGATATTGGAATTGGATTAGTCAATCGATTCATAACTGCCTTTCGAGCACAACCGTTTCGGGCACAGCCAATATATATTAGAACCCCTTTTACTTGCCGGAGCACATCTTGGATCTGTCAATTATGTTATGGGCGGAGTCCCACTCATGGTGATCTGGTCGAATTGGGAGAAGCTGTAGGTATTATTGCGGGTCAATCAATTGGGGAACCAGGAACTCAACTAACATTAAGAACTTTTCATACTGGTGGAGTATTCGCAGGGGGTACTGCCGACCTTGTACGATCCCCCTCGAATGGAAAAATCCAATTCAATGAAAATTTGGTTCACCCCACACGTACCCGTCATGGGCAGCCTGCTTTTCTATGCTATATAGACTTGCATGTAACTATTCAGAGTCAGGATATTCTACATAATGTGAATATTCCGTTAAAAAGCTTGATTCTAGTGCAAAATGATCAATATGTAGAATCCGAACAAGTAATTGCGGAGATTCGTGCCGGAACATCCACTTTGCATTTTAAAGAAAAGGTACAAAAGCATATTTATTCCGAATCAGACGGGGAAATGCACTGGAGTACTGATGTTTACCATGCGCCCGAATATCAATATGGTAATCTTCGTCGATTACCAAAAACAAGCCATTTATGGATATTGTCAGTAAGTATGTGCAGATCCAGTATAGCATCCTTTTCGCTGCACAAGGATCAAGATCTAATGAATACTTATTCTTTTTCTCGTGACGGAAGATATATCTTTTACCTCCCAATGGCTAATGATCAAGTAAGCCATAGACTATTGGATACTTTTAGTAAAAAAGATAAGAAAATTCTTGATTATTTAACGCCAAATCGAATGGTGTCCAATAATCATTGGAATTTTGTCTATCCGTCTATTCTTCAAGATAATTTGGATTTGTTGGCGAAAAAGCGAAGAAATAGGTTCGTCATTCCATTACAAAATCATCAAGAACAAGAAAAAGAGCTACTATCCTGTTTTGGGATTTCAATTGAAATACCTTTTATGGGTGTTTTACGTAGAAATACTATTTTTGCTTATTTTGACGATCCGGGATACAGAAAAGATAAAAGGGGTTCAGGAATTGTTAAATTTCGATATAGGACCCTAGCAGAAGAATATAGGACCCGAGAGGAAGAGTGTAGGACCCGAGAGGAAGAGTATAGGACTCTAGAGGAAGACTCAGAGGACGAATATGAGAGATTAGAGCACGAATATAGGACTCTAGAAGACGAATATGAAACCCTAGAAGATGAATACGGGATCCTAGAGGATGAATATAGGACTCTAGAGAAAGACTCAGAAGAAAAGTATGGGAGTCCAGAGAACGAATATAAAACTCGAGAAGGCGAATATGGAACTCTAGAGGAAGAAGAATATGGGATCCGTGAAGATGGTTCAGAGAACGAATATGAGGCTTTAGAAGAAGACTCAGAGGAAGACTCAGAGGACGAATATGGGAGCCCAGAGGAAGATTCTATCTTAAAAAAAGAGGGTTTTATTGAGCATCGAGGAACAAAAGAATTTAGTCTAAAATACCAAAAAGAAGTAGATCGGTTTTTTTTCATTCTTCAAGAACTCCATATCTTGCCCAGATCCTCATCCCTAAAGGTACTTGACAATAGTATTATTGGAGTGGATACACAACTCACAAAAAATACAAGAAGTCGACTAGGTGGATTGGTCCGAGTTAAGAGAAAAAAAAGCCATACAGAACTAAAAATCTTTTCCGGAGATATTCATTTTCCTGAAGAGGCAGATAAGATATTAGGCCCCAGTTTGATACCACCAGAAAGAGAAAAAAAAGATTCTAAGGGCTCAAAAAAAAGAAAAAATTTGGTTTATGTTCAACGAAAAAAAATTCTCAAAAGCAAGGAAAAGTATTTTGTTTCAGTTCGACCTGCAGTCGCATATGAAATGGACAAAGGACGAAATCTAGCAATACTTTTCCCGCAAGATCTCCTGCAAGAAGAGGATAATCTCCAACTTCGACTTGTCAATTTTATTTCTCATGAAAATAGCAAGTTAACTCAAAGAATTTATCACACGAATAGTCAATTCGTTCGAACTTGCTTGGTAGTGAATTGGGAACAAGAAGAAAAAGAGGGGGCTCGTGCTTCCCTTGTTGAGTTAAGAACGAATGATCTGATTCGCGATTTCCTAAGAATTGAGTTAGTCAAGTCCCCTATTTCATATACAAGAAGAAGGTATGATAGAACAAGTGCAGGACCCATTCCCAATAATAGGTTAGATCGCAACAATACCAATTCCTTTTATTCCAAGGAGAAGATTCAATCACTTAGCCAACATCAAGAAGCTATTGGCACCTTGTTGAATCAAAATAAAGAATACCCGTCTTTGATGATTTTGTCGGCACCCAACTGTTCTCGAATTGGTTTATTCAAGAATTCGAAATATCCCAATGCGGTAAAAGAATCGAATCCTAGAATTCTTATTCGAGATATTTTTGGTCTCTTAGGCACTATTGTACCTAGTATATCGAATTTTTCTTCATCTTACTATTTATTAACACATAATCAGATCTTGTTAAAAAAATACTTGGACAATTTGAAACAAACCTTCCAAATACTTCAAGGGCTTAAATACTCTTTAATAGATGAAAATAAAAGGATGTCGAATTTCGACAGTAACATCATGTTGGATCCATTCCATTTGAATTGGCACTTTCTCTATCATGACTCATGGGAGGAGAGATTGGTAATAATTCACCTTGGACAATTTATTTGCGAAAATGTATGTCTATTTAAATCGCACATAAAAAAATCTGGTCAAATTTTCATTGTTAATATGGACTCCTTTGTTATAAGAGCAGCGAAGCCTTATTTGGCCACTATAGGAGCAACTGTTCATGGTCATTATGGAAAAATCCTTTACAAAGGAGATAGGTTAGTTACCTTTATATATGAAAAATCGCGATCTAGTGATATAACGCAAGGTCTTCCAAAAGTAGAACAAATATTCGAAGCGCGTTCAATTGATTCACTATCGCCGAATCTCGAAAGGAGAATTGAGGATTGGAATGAGTGTATACCAAGAATTCTTGGGGTTCCCTGGGGATTCTTGATTGGAGCTGAGCTAACCATCGCCCAAAGTCGTATCTCTTTGGTTAATAAGATCCAAAAGGTTTATCGATCCCAAGGGGTACAGATCCATAATAGACATATAGAGATTATTATACGCCAAGTAACATCAAAAGTACGGGTTTCCGAAGATGGAATGTCTAATGTTTTTTTACCCGGGGAATTAATAGGACTATTGCGAGCGGAACGAGCAGGGCGAGCTTTGGATGAATCGATCTATTATCGGGCAATCTTATTGGGAATAACAAGGGCTTCCCTGAATACCCAAAGTTTCATATCTGAAGCAAGTTTTCAAGAAACTGCTAGAGTTTTAGCAAAAGCTGCCCTACGAGGTCGTATTGATTGGTTGAAAGGCCTGAAAGAAAACGTAGTTCTGGGGGGAATTATACCTGTTGGTACCGGATTTCAAAAATTTGTGCATCGTTTCCCACAAGACAAGAACTTTTATTTCGAAATTCAAAAAAAAAATCTATTCACTTCGGAAATGAGAGATATTTTGTTTCTCCATACAGAATTAGTTTCTTCTGATTCTAATTCTGACGTAACAAACAATTTCTATGAGACATCAGAACCCCCGTTTACTCCCTTTTATACGGTTTAAGGATATATAAAGCATATTATATAAAGCAGATTTTTTTACTTTAATTGAAACTAGACTTTTTACCTTAGAATGCTAATAGGTCTGATTTTTTTTTGTATTTTAATATTTTACTAAATAAAAATAAAAGAAGTTAGTTAATTTATTAAGTCTGTGTTTATATCATGTATCAATGGTCAATTCTGAGTAGAAGGTTCTATCAGAACAATTATTATTTATTTCAAGTTATTTCAAGATATTTCGGCTCTTTCTTAATCTTCAAAAGGAAATCAATTCCGTAATGGTAAGACGAAAAAAAGAAAAAAAAAGGAAGTGTGGAAAAAATGACAAGAAGATATTGGAACATCAATTTGAAAGAGATGATAGAAGCGGGAGTTCATTTTGGTCATGGTATTAAGAAATGGAATCCTAAAATGGCCCCATACATCTCGGCAAAGCGTAAAGGTACTCATATTACAAATCTCGCTAGAACAGCTCGTTTTTTATCAGAAGCTTGTGATTTAGTTTTTGATGCAGCAAGTCAGGGAAAAAGCTTCTTAATTGTTGGTACCAAAAAAAGAGCAGCAGATTTAGTAGCATCAGCTGCAATAAAGTCTCGTTGTCATTATGTTAATAAAAAGTGGTTCAGTGGTATGTTAACGAATTGGTCGATTACCAAAACTAGACTTTCTCAATTTAGAGACTTAAGAGCGGAAGAAAAGATGGGAAAATTCCACCATCTCCCAAAAAGAGATGTGGCAATCTTAAAGAGAAAATTATCTACCTTGCAAAGATATCTCGGCGGGATTAAATATATGACGAGGTTGCCCGACATTGTGATCGTACTTGATCAGCAAAAAGAGTATATAGCTCTTCGGGAATGCGCCATCTTGGGGATTCCTACTATTTCTTTAGTCGATACAAATTGTGATCCAGATCTCGCGAATATATCGATTCCTGCCAACGATGATACTATGACTTCAATTCGATTGATTCTTAACAAATTAGTATTTGCAATTTGTGAGGGACGTTCTCTCCATGTAAGAAATCGTTGATTAAGATTAAGAAGAATAGTGAATTCTTAAGCAATTATGTAGATTTATGGGATCAGTTACTATTTTTTTTTGTTTTGCATAGATAAAAGAAGGGGAATATTGATATATATTAGAGGGTATTGCTATATATTATCATTTGATGTGATTTCTTGGTATCCTAAATATAAGATTAATACTTCAAGTTGCTGAGTTGAAAAAGAGATGGTTGAATCAAAAGAATTCCTTTTTTGAAGTTCAATTTTTATCAGAGGACAATATGAATATTACACCATGTTCCATTAAAACACTCAAGGGGTTGTATGATATATCAGGCGTAGAAGTAGGCCAACACTTCTATTGGCAAATAGGAGGTTTCCAAATTCATGCCCAAGTACTCATCACTTCTTGGGTCGTAATTACTATTTTGCTAGGTTCAGTTATTATAGCTGTTCGGAATCCACAAACCATCCCAACCGACGGTCAGAATTTCTTCGAATATGTCCTTGAGTTTATTCGAGATTTAAGCAAAACTCAGATTGGAGAAGAATATGGTCCCTGGGTTCCCTTTATTGGAACTATGTTCCTTTTTATTTTTGTTTCGAATTGGTCGGGTGCTCTTTTACCTTGGAAAATTATAGAGTTACCCCATGGGGAATTAGCAGCGCCCACCAATGATATAAATACTACTGTTGCTTTAGCTTTACTCACATCAGCGGCATATTTTTATGCGGGTCTTAGCAAAAAAGGATTGAGTTATTTCGAGAAATATATTAAACCAACCCCAATCCTTTTACCAATTAACATCCTAGAAGATTTCACAAAACCATTATCGCTTAGTTTTCGACTTTTCGGAAATATATTAGCGGATGAATTAGTCGTTGTTGTTCTTGTTTCTTTAGTCCCTTTAGTAGTCCCTATACCGGTCATGTTTCTTGGATTATTTACAAGCGGTATTCAAGCTCTTATTTTTGCAACGTTAGCCGCAGCCTATATAGGTGAATCCATGGAAGGTCATCATTGAATTGACTAATTTTGAAATAGTCTTTTTTTTAGCTTAACCCAATTCATGCATGGTTGCGGATAATCCTCCTGGTTAGAAAACTAACTAGTTCGAAATGCGTATGAATAGATAACCTAGAGTTGTAGGAGAGAGAGTAGACTATATTTCGGAATTGTTAAATTATATATTATATATGCATTCGGGGAGAACGAAATCTGGTTAGATTTATCTCCTTAATGTCTATTAGACAGTCATCTTTTGTGTGGCTTTCTAAGGAATGATTTTGGAATTGGATTCCATATCCAATTCTATGCAGCATATTGTTATCAATTGTATATCTTGATTTGATTCCTATTGGATTTGGATTAGTTGGATTTCAATAGGGGTTCTTTCTGTATTTCGTCTTTTATTATGGATTAGATGAAGGGAAAAAATGGGAACTCAAGGATATCGAAGATTAAAAAAAGATGGAATGAAAGGGTGGTTGGTTGGAAAGAAAGAGAAATAGAATAATGAAAAGCATATGGATTTACACAAACCTCTAATGATTAGAAACTAAAAACGAGATCTCGAAGTAGTTCGGACGATTTAGATTATTATTTGAATTTGTACTTTTTAGTTACTTCTACCCAATAGAGCTTAGAAGTTTAAAGTAATAATTTCTTGGTTGATTGTATCCTTAACCATTTCTTTTTTTTTGACACGAGGAACTCACCATGAATCCACTAATTGCTGCTGCTTCCGTTATTGCTGCTGGATTGGCTGTAGGGCTTGCTTCTATTGGGCCTGGAGTTGGTCAAGGTACTGCTGCAGGACAAGCTGTAGAGGGTATTGCGAGACAGCCAGAAGCAGAAGGGAAAATACGAGGTACTTTATTGCTTAGTCTAGCTTTTATGGAAGCTTTAACAATTTATGGACTGGTTGTGGCACTAGCGCTTTTATTTGCGAACCCTTTTGTTTAATCCTAAAAAAGAAAATAAGTCCTTTCGATTAGATACTTTTTTCTTTTTTCAGTAAATTGGTATTTTCTTCTATAATTCCAAGTATATGAATACTTTTATTTATCGGGACAGACAATACCCCGGGAAGGGTTGATTTGAGCATGATCAATTTAGGTAAAAGATATGCTAGCCTTCTTCTTTCCCATCCTTAGTTTAGGATAGTGAAAAGTCTTTTTCC